TAATTATACATGTGTATCTGTAATATTATTGAATCGTTTCATTCGCGAGGAGCTGGATGAGAAGAAACTCTCATGTCCGGTTCTGCAATAGAGATGGAATTAAGAAACAACCATCAACTATAACCCCAAAAGAACCAGATTTCGTAAACAACATAGAGGAAGAATGAAGGGAATATCTTGTCGAGGCAATCATATTTGTTTCGGCGGATACGCTCTTCAGGCACTTGAACCCGCTTGGATCACAGCTAGACAGATAGAAGCGGGGCGGAGAGCAATGACACGATATGCGCGTCGTGGTGGAAAAATATGGGTACGTATATTTCCCGACAAACCTGTTACAGTAAGACCTACCGAAACACGTATGGGTTCGGGAAAGGGATCCCCCGAATATTGGGTATCTGTTGTTAAACCGGGTCGAATACTTTATGAAATGGGCGGAGTATCAGAAACTGTAGCCAGAGCAGCTATTGAAATAGCTGCGTACAAAATGCCTATACGAACTCAATTTGTTATTTCACGATAGGGATGTAGAACTAAACAAAAGGGATATTGAGGATGAAAAAACAACCGCAGGTTTATTTTTTTCTGGACGGACAATATTTCTTTTTTTCCTTCATCCTTTGCATTGAAATAACAGATTCAAATAAAAAATATATGATTCAACCTCAGACCCTTTTGAATGTAGCGGATAACAGCGGAGCTCGAGAATTGATGTGTATTCGAATCATAGGAGCTGGTAATCACCGATATGCTCATATTGGTGACGTTATTGTTGCTGTAATCAAAGAAGCAGTGCCAAATATGCCTCTAGAAAGATCAGAAGTCATTAGAGCTGTAATTGTACGTACATGTAAAGAACTCAAACGTGACAACGGTATGATAATACGATATGATGACAATGCAGCGGTCGTCATTGATCAAGAAGGAAATCCAAAAGGAACTCGAGTTTTTGGTGCGATCGCTCGGGAATTGAGACAGTTGAATTTTACTAAAATAGTTTCATTAGCTCCCGAGGTATTATAAATACTAGTAGATGACACTATGATATAGTAGGCTATCTGAAATAGATCAAATTAATAGATTGTGTCTCACGCATATACTTTTGAAAATTTCCTAATTCAAAAAAAAAAAACAAAGAAAAAAGGAAACATGTTGATTATATCAAAATTAGGAGGCACAAAAAATTATAGTCCGTTATGGGTAGGGACACTATTGCCAATATAATAACTTCTATAAGAAATGCTGACATGAATAAAAAAGGAACGGTTCGAATAGCATCTACTAATATCACCGAAAACATTGTTAAAATACTTCTACGAGAAGGTTTTATTGAAAATGTTCGGAAACATCAGGAAAATAACAAATATTTCTTGGTTTCAACCCTGCGACATAGAAAGACTAGGAAAGGAATATATAGAACCGTCTTAAAGTGTATCAGCCGACCCGGTTTACGAATTTATTCCAACTATCAACGAATTCCTAAGATTTTAGGTGGAATGGGAATTGTAATTCTTTCTACTTCTCGAGGTATAATGACAGATCGAGAAGCTCGACTAGAAAGAATTGGAGGAGAAATTTTGTGTTATATATGGTGATCCTCCTCCTCTGGTATCCTAATTTTATCTCTAACTTCCCATTTGTGAAATAGAGAGGAAAAGTGAGTTATATACCTCTTCCTTCATTAGTTGATACTTCAAGGGGGTTACCTAGAATGAAAGAACAAAAATTGATTCATGAAGGTTTAATTACTGAATCACTTCCCAACGGTATGTTCCGGGTCCGTTTAGATAATGAAGATCTAATTCTAGGTTATGCTTCAGGGAGGATCCGGCGCAGTTTTATACGGATACTACCAGGAGATAGAGTAAAAATTGAAGTAAGTCGTTATGATTCAACCAGAGGACGTATAATTTATAGACTTCGCAACAAAGATTCGAACGATTAGGTGATTTTTTAAACATTCCTTTCATGGGGACACAATTCGAAGTTAAAAAAAAAATATTCAAGAAACTTATTTTCCTCAAAAGAGTAGATTCAGAATTAAGGTAAGGAATAAGAAATATGAAAATAAGGACTTCTGTTCGTAAAATTTGTGAAAAATGTCGACTGATCCGTAGGCGCGGACGAATTATAGTGATTTGTTCCAATCCGAGACATAAACAGAGACAAGGATAATCTTTCTAAAAAAGAACTTTCTTTTCTAAAGGGGAGGACCCATGTAAGAATAAAAGATCTGTTTTAACATGAAATGGATATCTCCGTATCTTTTCTTTCTGTATATTTCTTACTCATATTTATGAGATGATAAAATATGACAAAAGCTATACCAAGAATTGGTTCACGTAGGAATGGACGTATTGGTTCACGTAAGAATGGACGTAGAATACCAAAAGGAGTTATTCATGTTCAAGCGAGTTTCAACAATACCATTGTAACTGTTACAGATGTACGAGGTCGGGTGGTTTCTTGGGCCTCCGCGGGTACTTCTGGATTCAAAGGCACAAGAAGAGGTACACCGTATGCTGCTCAAGCCGCAGCGGTAAATGCTATTCGTACAGTAGTCGATCAGGGTATGCAACGGGCAGAAGTTATGATAAAAGGCCCTGGTCTCGGAAGAGATGCAGCATTACGAGCCATTCGTAGAAGTGGTATACTATTAAGTTTAGTACGTGATGTAACACCTATGCCACATAATGGGTGTCGACCTCCTAAAAAAAGACGTGTGTAGAAATCAGAATTAAACAGATTTCAAGAGAAATAAATGATTCAATGATCTGATCAAATATTATAATAATACTTATTATAGTATGGTTCGAGAGGAAGTAGTAGGATCCACTCGAACACTACGGTGGAAATGTGTTGAATCAAGAGTAGACAGTAAGCGTCTTTATTATGGTCGTTTCATTCTGTCCCCGCTTATGAAAGGTCAAGCCGATACCATAGGTATTGCCATGCGAAGGGCTTTACTTGGAGAAATAGAAGGAACATGTATCACACGTGCAAAATCTGAGAAAGTAGCACATGAATATTCTACGATAGTAGGTATTGAAGAATCAGTACATGAAATTTTACTAAATTTGAAAGAAATTATATTGAGAAGTAATCTGTATGGAGTTATAGACGCATCCATCTGCGTCAGGGGGCCTAGATACGTAACCGCTCAAGATATAATCTCACCACCTTACGTGGAAATAGTTGACACGACACAACATATAGCTAACCTGACGGAACCAATTGATTTGTGTATTGAATTACAAATCAAGAGAGATCGCGGATATCGTATGAAATCCGCAAATAACTCTCAAGATGGAAGTTATCCTATAGATGCTGTATCCATGCCTGTTCGAAATGCGAATCATAGTATTCATTCTTATGGGAATGGGAATGAAAAACAAGAGATACTTTTTCTAGAAATATGGACGAATGGAAGTTTAACTCCTAAGGAAGCACTTTATGAAGCTTCTCGTGATTTGATTGATTTATTTATTCCTTTTCTACATGCGGAGGAAGAGGACATTAATTTCGAAGAAAATAAAAACGGGTTTCCTCTACCCCTTTTTACTTTTCAAAATAGATTAACTAATCTAAAGAAAAACAAAAAAGGAATTCCATTGAAATGTATTTTTATTGACCAATCAGAATTGCCTTCCAGGACCTATAACTGTCTCAAAGGGTCCAATATACATACATTATCGGACCTTTTGAGTAACAGTCAAGAAGATCTTATGAGAATTGAATTTTTTCGAATAGAAGATGTAAAACAGATATTGGACACTCTACAGAAGTATTTCGCAATTGATTTATCTAAGAATAAGAATAAGTTTTCATTTTAAATCCATTGTAATTATTTCATCCTCTTTTTATAATAGAAAAAAAAATTAGAAAGAAAAAAAGAATCAAATTAGTTTTTCATCTTTGGCACGATCCGTATTTTCCCGGAATGGATCATAATAAAATTAAATTAATGTCTCTAGGGAATAATCACTTCAAAGTAAATCTTCCCCAGATACCTATATCATGGTATTTAACAGTTGAATCAATTTGAAAAAGACCTAAAGTTAGGGATTTATCAATAGGTAATGTTGCTCCAATACCTAACCAAAGAGCTACTACGGTACCGATCAAAAAGACTGTTGTAGCTACTGGACGACGAAATGGATTTTGGAATTTATTGACATTCT